TCATAATTCAATTTTTATATTTATGTTAATTTAATAAAATTAAAATTATTATATTTAATTAAATTAACATTATAATTAATATTATTTAATATTGTTTGTTACTTTTTTATTACAAATATAAACAATATCTCTATTTTCCCTTCAACTATAAAACCCCCCACGGGAGTTTTATGAAAAAACCAAAGCCCCTTATCGGATTTGAACCGATGACTTACGCCTTACCATGGCGTTACTCTACCGCTGAGTTAAAAGGGCTTATTTGATTCAATTCCTGAATAAGCCACTAGTCACTATGTGTTTAGTGTATATCCATATTATATGTTATATGTATACTTCAACCTAGATCCAAACTCGTTCATTAATAAAGCTATTCGGCTTGTCCTCAAAACCAAATTCTTAGAGAAAAAAAAAAAAAAAAAAAAATTCAATTTTAAGAAAAAAAGAAAATAGATTTATTTATGGAATTATAGAATGGCGATTAGAATGAACGATTCATGAATATAAATAATCAAAAAATTATATATAATTGTGAAAGATAGAAAGATCCTTTGCATTGAGTCATAAGATTCCATTATATTATATTGACAATTTCAAAAAACTATTCATACTATGATCATAGTATGATGGCGGTCGGGCAAGTATGCCCCCATCGTCTAGCGGTTCAGGACATCTCTCTTTCAAGGAGGCAGCGGGGATTCGACTTCCCCTGGGGGTAGGGTACTACGAAAGGAAGTTGATCATGGATTATAAATAAGCCTGAATTGATTCTTCCCGGGTCGATGCCCGAGCGGTTAATGGGGACGGACTGTAAATTCGTTGGCAATATGTCTACGCTGGTTCAAATCCAGCTCGGCCCAATAATTCGCCGATCCGCCATGAAATGATAACTCAGTTGTTCTTCTCCAAAAATGCTCGATACCAATAGAAAAAATCAAAAGTAAAATTTTATGATTCTGATATTGGTATATTTGATCCTTACCGCTATTACTATTTATTTACTCTATTTCTTTTTTTTAACACGTTTTGTTTTGATCTTGCTAATGATCTAGATTCATATCAAGATCTGGAAGTGTAAAGTCTAAGGATAAGGAAAAAAGAACTTTGAAAGATTGATTATTCAATTGATTTGGAAATGACGAAAAGATTATTAGTAATCTATGCCACTCTTGCTAAAGTGCATATCCATATCGAAAGTATTTGAATGAAATCATAAGAATATGTATACTGCCCATTTTATTATGTTATTTCCCTGGGATTGTAGTTCAATTGGTCAGAGCACCGCCCTGTCAAGGCGGAAGCTACGGGTTCGAGCCCCGTCAGTCCCGATGGATCCAAATCCAATAAAAAAAATGCAGCAATTCATCCTTCCATTTTTCTGTGAAGGGGAGTACAAACAGTAGAATTTCATTACCACCAGGAATCGCTTTTATTTGTCTTTTTTTCATTTCTTCTAAAGATCTTCCTATGGAATACTATTCCATTCTTGACGATGAATCGATTTGTCAGATATTGTTATTCAATGATATTGATTCGATTCGATTACATCTCGATGTAATTCATCCCGTTGAATTTACAGACAAAAGATTTATCATCTCTATGGGATTAAATCCCGAGTTATTGCGAATTAAAGAAAAATGAAACGATGAAATTATGGAAGTAAATATTCTCGCATTTATTGCTACTGCACTGTTCATTCTAGTTCCTACTGCTTTTTTACTTATAATATACGTAAAAACAGTAAGTCAAAGTGATTAATTTGAATTCAACTTGTGACTTTTTAGTTCTTATCAATGATTGAAGAGAAGAAATAAAATAAAAAGGATTCCAATTTCGCATTTTAAATGAAATGAGCGAACTAGAATCAGAAGTATTCTAGGAGATACTAGATAGTATGGTAGAAAAAATCTTTTTCTACCATACTATATTAATACTAGTAGTGTTATTGTACGATATAAAATAAAGTTTGCTCTATGAAGATAAAGGTTAATTTAATATATATCAATTGACATTATTATCTTCATATATCTATATATCTAGAATAGATATCAATTTCATATATAATGTACATAGTGGCGTGTCCCAATTCGATTTCTTTGCTTCATCTATTTCTAGTTGATTTGTGTTGATTCCGAATCAATCTAAAATGGAAGAAGTAATTGGTTGAGCAGTTGACAGAGGATCCAGGGGTTCCGTGGCAACTTCTTCGGATTTCTAAAAGGATTAGTAGACCTCACCTATTTTTAACGTTTGAACCATGATATGAAATCAAAAAAAAGTAAGTAAAAAGGGTTTCCTTCTTCCTCATTGTCCATATAGAAAATTAATGAAGAATTCGATTGGAATAAATTACCGACCATTTGTAGTCCTTTTACTTTCGAAATACGAATATGCGAATAATTGAAATATTTGTTTGATTGAAAGAGTTCATATATTATTTATAGAATACATTACTCCACTAGAATCCAATACAATAGAATTTCGAAATGAAAAATATTTTCAA